TTATGATCGAGGATTACTCGATCAACCACCATCTACATCGACTTCGGAGATCCCTCTTGAAATATTTTTCAAATACAACAAGAGTTCGGTATCTTCCCCCGAATTAGTGAATTAGGCAGGATTTTTTTTTTTTTTCACATTTTTTTACATAATAACAAACAATAATTTTCATAAATTTCATCGTAAATGTGAAATACTTAACTTATAGAGACAAATAAAAGTTTTATACAAATCAAAATGTGGGGGAGATAAAAAAGATGCAAGGTCGTTTGTCTGCTTGGCTAGCCAAACATGGGTTAGTTCATAGATCTTTGGGCTTCGACTACCAAGGAATAGAGACTTTACAAATAAAGCCTGGGGATTGGCATTCCATTGCTGTCATTTTATATGTATATGGTTACAATTATTTACGTTCCCAATGTGCCTATGATGTAGCACCGGGCGGACTGTTAGCTAGTGTGTATCATCTTACGAGAATAGCTTATGGTATAGATCAACCAGAAGAGGTATGTATAAAAGTATTTGCCCCAAGGTGGAATCCTAGAATTCCGTCTGTTTTCTGGGTTTGGAAAAGTGCGGATTTTCAAGAAAGGGAATCTTATGATATGTTGGGAATCTTTTATGATAATCATCCACGTCTGAAACGTATCTTAATGCCCGAAAGTTGGATAGGATGGCCCTTACGTAAGGATTATATTGCCCCGAATTTTTATGAAATACAGGATGCTCATTAAATCATTAAATATAAATAATAAAATTAAATATAAATAATAAAATAAGAAACTAATTTTCACTTCTACAACTCCAGGTATTCAAATAATGTTTGTACGTTCTCTTATAGACCAAAGAGCGTAATGGAAGTCTCATTCGCATTCTATTCTAAATGGGCTAAATAAAACGAAATAAAATATAAATCAAATACAAATAAATAATACAAAATAAATAGAATAAAAAAAAATTGTTTCTATTCAAATAAATAAATATATAATATATAAAAATAGAAACAATAAAAAATAGAAATAAAAAGGATAAATAAAAAAAAAAACAAGACAATTAAAAAAATACAATTAGTATTAGGATGACCCAAAAGAGTTTCGCATCATGAACTATGTACCACGCACAAACCTTAAATGAGTTCGACAAAGTCACATAGGAGGAAATGAAGAAATAGAATATGAAAAGAAAAGACAACGAAATGAGAGGAGGGCTTGGATTTTATTTGTACTGTATCTGAAATGAATCTTGGTTATTCCCACCTTTCAACTCCGCGAGACTATACCTTTGAGTCTTTCAACCAATTAATTTAACCTTTCTATTTTAATATGTATGAAGTATTAAATATCTAAAGTATTAACATTGTTTTTGAACGGTAAGAGGCACCGTATGAACAAATAAAAAAGAAAAGGAAGTAAAATCTAATTTTTTTTTTTATTTTACAGATTTTATAGACATACTCTTTACTCATCTATTCTATAATTCTAGCATCTATTCTATAATTCTGGAAAGGGTATATTCTCAGACACCTAGATAGATAAGTATCTATTATGATATAGACTAGTAATGAATATGTATGTTGACCCATATCAATTCATTTGTAAAACGGATACTCATACAAATAAATCATGTGCCAGGAACCAGATTTGAACTGGTGACACGAGGATTTTCAGTCCTCTGCTCTACCAGCTGAGCTATCCCGACCATTATCCGTGCATCGTCCTTATTTTAATAGATAACTTGAGTTTATGTCAATTAAAAAGACAAAAAAAGTCTTACAAAGCTTTATCCAGACCTTGTAATTTCTTGGATCTTCAAAAAGAAAACTTTATAAGTTTTAATACAGTACAAGAAATGATATGTATTGTTAATCATTCAAATTGGAAGTGGGGATACCTTCCTCAAAGATGTTCATTTGTACGCGTATCATATATATCACAAATATTGTAATAAGAAAAAAAAAAATTTCCACAATCAGATCCATTTGTAAAAGAGTAGAATGATTGAAAAACATAACGAATTTTAAACCGCTAACGAAATGAAAAGAGCGGATCGGATAAATAATTGGGGAATCAAACGGGCCTTTTTGGGGATAGAGGGACTCGAACCCTCACGATTTCTAAAGTCGACGGATTTTCCTCTTCCTATAAATTTCATTCTTGTCGGTATTGACGTGTGGAATGGGACTCTATCTTTATTCTCGTACGATAAATTTTATTAATAAATATTCGATTCTTTCTTCAATTTGGATCGATTCACAACAACTCTTTCGATTTTTATTTATTATTTATAGAAATATAAATAAATAAAGATTCGGGTCGTCATTAATCATTTGAGATAGGATTTCAGTACATATACGTATGTATATAGGTTTATCCTTTCTGTAGTTTTGATATAAGGATTACGTTAATGTAATAACGTAAAGAAGTCAACCCCACTTGTTAGAACAGCTTCCATTGAGTCTCTGCACCTATCCTTTTTTTATTCTCGCTTTCTTCTGAACCCT